AAACCTCTTGTGACTATTCTTTTCGACTATAAACGATGGAATCGTCCATTTCGATATATAAAAAATGATAAATTTGAAAATGCTGTTAGAAAAAAACAAAGTAAATTAATAATATAAAAATGAATACATAAGCTGAATACAATAAGATATAAGACGAGATTCGACCACCTCCTACATATTTAATACTTTCTGCTACAAAAAAATTAAGAATACCCACCGCATTGGTAATTCCATCAATTATCCGTTGATCAAAAAAATAAGTTAATTCAGCTAATAATCTTATACCCCCAATTAAGGATATTCTATAAAAAGCATCTATGTAACCACGATTATATGACCAATTATATATTATATTTATAATTTTTTCAAAAAAAAAATTATTAGTTAAACTTTTAACAAATGAATTACGAAAATTCAAATTTTGTAAAGATGAATAAGCCGGCTTATAGAAGAAAAACGCTATAAATATTCCGAAAAAGGCTATACTTACAGAAAAAGTTGCATTTTTAACAAATTCATACCAATTTTCCGAATCTTTTGAACTTTCATGTAACAAGCTTATAGACGGAGTTAACCATTTGTCTAATATATTAAAATCAATTGCTTCTTGATTGAATTGAGTGAACGGAATTCCTATGACTCCAACAAACAAAGTAAATAGGGATAACACAAACATCGGAAATAGCATAGTATTATCTGATTCATAGGGATACGAAAAGGTATTCTTAGTACCAAAATGGGGAATAGTAACAAAAGGGCGCATCGTTTTTGTTACATTACTATCAATTTGATATGTTGTTTTTTTCCAAAAAAAAGAAGACTTTTCATTATTATTCATTGTTAATAATGATAAGAAAGGAAAGTTGTTTTTAATTATTTTTGATCCTTCTTTACCCCATAATGATATTGAATAGAGGGAGTTATTTGTTTTTCCGCTGTAATTTTTACAATAAAGGTTTAAATGTCCTTCAAAAGTAAGTAAGTAGATGCGAAACATATAAAATGCTGTTAATCCTGCTGTGGAACAGGCTATTATTGCGAAAATCGGTGAATACAACCAACTATCATTAATAATTTCATCTTTGGACCAAAAGCAGGCAAGGGGTGGAATACCACAAAGAGAAAGGGTACCTAATAAAAAAGCATTTTTTGTAATTGGCACATGCTTTGTTAAACCACCCATAAGAACCATGTTCTGACTTTTATCTGGAGAATATCCAACAACCGATTCCATTGAGTGAATAATGGACCCAGATCCTAAAAACAACAACGCTTTTGAATAAGCATGAGTAATCAAATGAAATAAAGCAGCCCGATAAGACCCCATACCCAAAGCTAACATCATATAACCCAATTGAGACATTGTAGAATAGGCTAAACCTCTCTTAATATCTTTTTGAGCAAGAGCTAAAGTAGCTCCAAATAGTACTGTTATTATACCTATCAAAGCTATTAGATTCATGATGTAAGGTATTACTATAAAAAGCGGAAGAAGCCGAGCGACAAGAAAAATGCCCGCTGCTACCATCGTAGCAGCATGGATAAGAGCAGAAATGGGGGTAGGACCCTCCATAGCATCAGGTAACCATACATGAAGAGGAAATTGAGCCGATTTAGCAACCGCACCTGCAAATAATAGGACGGCGCACAAAGTAACAAATAATAAATTAACCTCATTATTATAAATCAAGTTATTGAATATTTTAAACAAATCCCGAAATTCCAAACTCCCCGTTGTCCAATAAAGACCTAAAATCCCTAATAATAAACCAAAATCCCCCACGCGATTAGTTACAAATGCCTTTTGGCAAGCAGTCGCCGCAGTAGGTCGAGTGAACCAAAAACCTATTAATAGATAAGAACACATTCCAACCAATTCCCAAAAAATATAAATTTGGATCAAATTCGAACTTGTAACTAATCCCAACATTGACGTATTGAACAAACTCATATACGCAAAAAATCTCAAATATCCTTGATCATGAGACATATAATTGTCACTATAAATAAGAACCATAATTCCAACAGTCGTGATTAATATTGCCATAATACAAGTAAGTGGATCGATCAAGTAGCCCAACTCTAAAGAAAAATCATTATTGATAGTCCAAGACCATACATATTGATAGATATAACTACTATTTATTTGATCAATAGACAGATAAACTGAAAAAATCATAACTATACTTAACAATAAAACACTCGGAAAAGACCACATACGTCGAAGGTTTTTGGTTGCCGTCGGAAAAAGTAGAAGTCCCACTCCTATTAAGATAGGAATTGGAAGTGAGATGAAAGGTATGATCCATGAATATTGATACGTATATTCCATAAAAAAAGTATATTTAATTCCTAATTAATTTTTCTGATTCACCAGCTCTTATCTCTTTTCAAAAGGATCAGTTAATAAAAAATTTAAATATCCAAAACTTAAATAGAATTTTCTTTTTCTATTCTTAATTATTCTTAATTGTTTGCCAAATACTTCAAATATTTCAAGTCACGAAGTTCGAATTGTTCAAATAAGAGGATCCACCGAAACTATTAATGAACACGCCTATTTATTTTAAGTCAAATATTTTGACAATATAGAAACTGCAAATTTTATTTATTATTATTATTTAGTATGCATTACAAAAATTTACCGCTATAGAGCAAGAAGGAATAATTACACGAAAAACACGCTTTTATTTTGGCATCAATCATAAAAGACAGCCTACAAGTTGATCCAGTAAAATAAGACTTCTTTTTATTAAATTCGTTTATTACGAATCATTAAACAATTCGTTTTTTTTTTTGACAAAATAACATTATATATATATATTTTTTTCTTTGTTCCTAATCTAATAATTTTTCATTTTCGATAGCTATATTAGGAGTATACTAGAATTTAAAGAATAAATGGATAATAAATAGTAAAGAACAATTCGTTTTGAACAATAGATGTCTTTCACATCCAACTATAGCAATGAATAATCAATTATAATTTTTTAATGGCAGTTCCAAAAAAGCGCACTTCTATATCAAAAAAACGGATTCGGAAAAATATTTGGAAAAGCAAAGGGCGTCGAGCAGCGTTGAAAGCTTTTTCGTTAGCAAAATCTCTTTCAACGGGGAATTCACAAAGTTTTTGGGGGGACAAATCGAATAAATAACATTGGAATAATCTGAATCGGTTTGACTCAAAAAACAGCCTGGTAGAAGTTGGTTTATAATTTTTATAATGAAAATTTATATTTATTATATATAATTATTTAACTAATTGAATAATGTGAATTTATTAAAAAAAAAAAAATAAGAAATCTTTTTTTTACTCTATTATAAAATAGAAAATGGTACTTTTTTTTCTTGTTCAAAGAATAAAAATCAATACAAGGGTTGACCTTTCTTTTTCATATCTTTGTTTTAGCATTTTCGGGATGGGGAAAATACGAATCCCCATCGCCCCAATAAACCAAAAATTTTTTGTTGATTTTTTTTTTTATTATATATTTTCTATATTATAGAATATAGTTATATATAATATCTAAATATAGAAGATCAAATAGTAAACTGAAACTGTTTATTAAAAATTTAATGAGACGTTGAAACAATGACATTAGTTGATGAAGTTAAAACTTTATTTTAAAATTCTATGAACCCTTATTTCTTTTCTCTAAATCATTATTACTATTATAGAATATACCCCGCCGAATACATAATTAAATGGGTTTGCAAAATACTAACACAAATTTTATACACAACGAAAACCCTTTAATACAAAGCTATGGCAATATTTCTAGAAATTTATTGAGTGTAGTGCTGTGCTGAAATTGTGATCGATAAAAATATCCTATTTTAGGTTTTCATTGAAAAAATGAGATAAAAAAAAATCATTAAAAAATGTAAATGAGAAATAACATTTTTTTTATTATATCTACATATTGAAACCAGAACTCTCTAGTTACAACAGTTCCTTTTTGAAAGAGAATAAACTACACAAAATCCTATAAAAAAAAAACTATTGTTAAATTAATAAAATTGAAAGATAAAGAGTTTTTTATCCCCTATAAATATTTTGGTAAAAAATATTACATTGAATTGAAAATTCTTCTATTTTTTCGATCTCGACGATTGAATAATAATAGGTTATTATGATTTCGGGAAAGCCGCTATGGTGAAATCGGTAGACACGCTGCTCTTAGGAAGCAGTGCTAGAGCATCTCGGTTCGAGTCCGAGTGGCGGCATGCCATTTTTTATTATAAAAAGAGTTCTATAATATAATTAATTCAAGTCCCAGATATTAATTCAAATAATTGAATTGAGGGACATTTTTTAATAATTTTTTTTTTTTATGATATTTTCAACTTTAGAGCATATATTAACTCATATATCTTTTTCGGTGATTTCAATTGTCATTACAATTCATTTGATAACCTTATTAGTCGATGAAACCGTAGGACTCTATGCTTCGTCAGAAAAGGGCATGATAGCTACTTTTTTCTGTATAACAGGATTATTAGTTACTCGTTGGATTTCTTTGAGGCATTTACCATTAAGTGATTTATATGAATCATTACTATTTCTTTCATGGGGTTTCTCCATTATTCATATATTTACGTATTTTAAAAAATACAAAAACCATTTAAGTGTAAGCGCAATAACCGCGCCAAGTACTATTTTTACCCAAGGTTTTGCTACTTCAGGTTTTTTAACTGAAATGCATCAATCCCCACTATTAGTCCCCGCTCTCCAATCTCATTGGTTAATGATGCACGTAAGTATGATGGTATTGGGTTATGCATCTCTTTTATGTGGATCATTATTTTCAGTAGCTCTTATAGTGATTACATTTCAAAAAGCTATAAGAATTTTTGGTAAAAACAATAATTTCTTAAATGCGTTATTTTCCTTTGATGAGATCCAATACATGAACGAGGGGAACAATGTTTTAAGAAACACTTCTTTTTTTTCTTCGAAGAATTATTATAAGTCTCAACTGATTCAACAATTAGATCATTGGAGTTATCGTATTATTAGTCTAGGGTTTATCTTTTTAAGCATAGGTATTCTTTCAGGGGCAGTATGGGCTAATGAGACATGGGGATCATATTGGAATTGGGACCCAAAGGAAACTTGGGCATTTATTACTTGGACCATATTCGCAATTTATTTACATATGCGAACAAATAAAAATTTGGAAGGTGTAAATTCTGCAATTGTGGCCTCTATGGGTTTTCTTATAATTTGGATATGCTATTTTGGGGTCAATCTATTAGGGATAGGACTACATAGTTATGGTTCATTTACATTAACATCTAATTGAATGAATTCAAGAAAGGGCCTGACGAACACAAACATGGGAGAGTATAGATAAGAAAACTGTGTGTAAGACATCGAGAACCCTTTGAATCACTACATTACTTGATTCAAATGGTTCTCGCAAAAGCCAAATTTATGAGGAAGTCCAATTCATTTTTTTATTTAACTTAAGAAAAAAGACTTCTTTTTTTATTGTGCAACGAACGATTTAAAAAATAATTATTAATTTATTATTTATTGCTGTTTCATTTTTTTTATGAAAACTATCTAGCAAAATAATTAGATAAAATAGCTTCGACCTTGTCAACTGATAGTGAGAAAACAAAATCTGGATAAATACCAATACCTATGACAGGTATAAGGATAGAGATCGCAACAAACAACTCTCGCGGTCCCGAATCAAAAAAATAAGAATTTTGAGCATTAAAAAGCTTGTATCCATAGAACATCTGGCGTAACATAGATAATAAATAAATGGGAGTTAATATAATTCCAATTGCCATTACCAAAGTAATTAGTATTTTTGTCATTAAAAGATATTTTTGGCTAGTAATTATTCCAAAAAAGACTATTAATTCTGCAACAAAACCGCTCATACCCGGCAATGCAAGGGAAGCCATCGATAAGATACTGAAAGTCGTGAATATTTTTGGAATTGGGATAGCCATTCCGCCCATTTCATCGAGATAAACAAGACGTATTCTATCATAACTTGTTCCCGCCAAGAAAAAAAGCGCAGCGCCAATAAATCCATGAGAGATTATTTGTAAAATAGCTCCATTGAGTCCCGTATCGCTTATAGAACCAATTCCTATAATTATGAAACCCATATGAGAGACGGAGGAATAAGCGATTCTTTTTTTTAAATTGCGTTGACCCGAAGATGTTGAAGCTGCATAGATTATTTGAATTATGCCTACTATGATCAACCAGGGTGAAAAGATAGAATGGGCATGGGGTAATAATTCCATATTGATCCGAACCAATCCATATGCTCCCATTTTTAATAAGATTCCGGCTAGAAGCATACAAGTACTGTAATGTGCCTCTCCGTGGGTATCTGGTAACCATGTATGTAAGGGTATAATCGGTGATTTGACAGCAAAAGCAATAAGAAATCCGATATAGAATAGTATTTCCAGTGCTATAGGATACGATTGATTAGCTGATGTTTCAAAATTTAAAGTTGGTTCATTAGAACCATATAAACCGATACCCAGAACTCCCATTAACAAAAAAATGGAACCTCCCGCAGTGTACAAAATAAACTTTGTAGCTGAATACAACCGTTTCTTTCCTCCCCACATCGATAGAAGTAGATAAATGGGAATTAATTCTAACTCCCACATGATAAAAAATAGTAAGAGGTCTCGAGCCGAAAATGATCCTATTTGACCGCTATACATTGCTAACATTAGAAAATGGAATAATCGGGAATCTCGAGTAACTGGCCAAGCCGCTAAAGTAGCTAAAGTGGTGATAAACCCCGTCAGTAAAATGGGTCCTATGGAAAGTCCATCGATTCCCAATCTCCAGTAAAAATCCAAAAAAGGGATCCATTTATAATCCTCCGTCAGTTGGATTAATGGATCGTCTAATTCGAAATGATAACAAAATACATAGGTTGTTAGAAGGAGCTCGAGTACACAGATACATATAGTATACCATCTCATTACTTTATTTCCTCTATGAGGGAAAAAGAAAAGTAATAAACCCGCAAATATTGGAAAAACTACAACTATTGTTAACCAAGGAAAATAATTCGTAGTAAAAACAAGATACACTTGGACTAAAAAAACCCATGTTCGAAAATGAAAAAAAAAAAAATAAATATATGTATATTTATTTTCGAGCACGGGTTTTTGTCGGTAAAAAAGAAATCAAATGTATTCAAGGGGGCTTTTATAGAACGTATCAATAAGCTAGACCCATGCTTCGAGTTGTTTCATGCCATAAATAAACGCGAACACTCAAGAAATCCGTCGGACAGGCAGATTCACATCTCTTACAACCAACACAGTCTTCTGTTCTTGGAGCCGAAGCTATTTGCTTAGCTTTACATCCGTCCCAAGGTATCATTTCTAATACATCTGTGGGGCAAGCTCGGACACATTGAGTACACCCTATACATGTATCATAAATCTTTACTGAATGTGACATTGGATCTAGAAATTTTTTTTAAGACTATAAATTTTCGATCGAGTAAATTTGTAAATGAATTATATATTTATATACCAGATGAGTCAATAATTTATCAGAATTTTTATAATCAATCTACTTTCAGATTAACTCATGGGATAGGGCCAAGATACTTTGATTTTTTACGTTTTCGCAAACATGATCATGGATTACGTACCATACAAATAATATTACTTGATGAATATCATAATTTATCTGATAAATAAATACTACTTATTCAACAAATTCGATTGATTGATACGAGTTGATTTTCTGTTACGATAAATTGACGAAACAATAGCTGGGCCAATAGCAGCTTCAGCGGCTGCAATAGCTATAACAAAAATTGAGAAAATATTCCCTTTTAATTGGCGACTATCAAAAAAATCAGAAAATGTGACGAAATTCATATTAACTGCATTCAGTATAAGCTCAAGACACATAAGGGCTCTAACCATATTTCGGCTCGTGATCAATCCATAGATACCGATAGAAAATAAATAGGCACTTATAACAAGTACATGTTCGAGCATGATTGACCAACTCCTTATCAATTCCGATTCATTTCAATATGAACAAAAATTTAATAGATTCAATTCAATTGACAAAAAAAAAGTACCGAACAAGGGAATATATTGGTAATCGATCGAATAAAAGAATTTTTATTTTAGACATAAACAATCTTCAAATAGAATTGAAGGGGAATGTGTGTGATAACATAGAACAAAGTTTAATTTATGCTATTTCTAACTAAAGATTTATTACTGGCGAGCCACGGCAATTGCGCCGATCAAAGCAGCTAAAAGAATGATCGAAATGAGTTCAAATGGAAGAAAAAAATATGTTGATAAATAAATTCCAATCTGTTGACTATTACTTATTAAATCTTGTTCTAGAATCTGGTTTGATCTTGTAGTCCAAATAATCCCATACCATGACGTATCTACAATAGTAGTCATTAGTGAAACAAAAATACTTGTACAAACCAGAAAAGTAACTCCACTACCAACGGTCCAAAGATTAAAATCTTTGGAATATTCTGAACCCTTCATGAACATCACAGCAAATATGATTAAAACATTTATAGCTCCCACGTAAATAAGGAGTTGCGCAGCAGCTACAAACTGGGCGTTTGCTAGAATATAGAATAAGGATATAGAAACAAGAACCAGTCCCAACGAAAAAGCAGAATAAATGGAGTTGTTAAATAATAGTACTCCCATACTTCCTAATATAAGACCTGATCCCAACAAGACTACAAGAAAATCATGTATCGGTCCAGGCAAATCCATTATATGTAGTAAAAAAAGAGATAAATAAATCTAAAAGTTTTTCATGACCTTATTGATCTGACCGGGAAAAAAAATGGATAATCAATTCCTAATTAAATCTTAAGGGGTGTGAATTGATGTAGGTACAGTTATTGTATTAATCTTAGTCTTGATCTGAAAGAGTAGAGTAGATTGAAACTATATATTTCTAAATATATAGTTTCAATCTAAATTGAAATCTAAATTAAGCTGCAATTCTCATGAATCAATAGTTTGGATTTGTAGGTAGTGACCAAACAAACAAAACGAAAGAAACCTCATTTCTTTAGATCAAAACATAACCTTAGTAATTTCCAATTACTCTTTAATCTTTAATCAAGGGATTTACTTATTTTAGACTTAAATTCGAGGCGAATTCAAAATTGTTCTAATTGTATAATCATCAACTACTGACATTGGTAAACGACCCAAAGAAATTTGATTATAATTTAATTCGTGACGATCATAAGTAGAAAGTTCATATTCTTCAGTCATTGATAAACAATTTGTTGGACAATATTCAACGCAGTTACCACAAAATATACAGATCCCGAAATCAATACTGTAATTAAGCAATCGTTTCTTTCGAATATCCGTTTCCAATTTCCAATCAACAACGGGGAGATCTATAGGACATACACGAACACATACTTCACAAGCAATGCATTTATCAAATTCAAAATGGATTCGACCGCGGAAACGCTCCGATGCGATTAGTTTTTCGTAAGGATATTGAATAGTTACAGGCAAACGATTTGCATGGGATAAAGTAATCATGAAACCTTGACCAATGTACCTTGCAGCTCGTACTGTTTGTTGACCATAATTCATGAACCCAGTTACCATAGGGAACATATTGTAATATCTCTAAAGAATTTTATGTTTGTTTCTTTCTCTTGTTTGAGCAAGTCGTGAATATAGAATATGGTATTCCTTTACAGTGAAAAGAGTTGAAAAGAAGTTGTTAATAATAGATTACCGAGAGATATAGGTAAAAGAAATTTCCATCCGAGATTTAATAGTTGGTCTATTCTTAGTCGGGGTAAAGTCCATCTTGTTGCTATAGAAATGAACAAGAACAAATAAGTTTTAGCTAATGTAATAAAGATACTAATTGTCATTCCAAAGACTTCATATGCTTTATTTATTTCAAAAAGTTCATAACCGAATATGTATGGAATAGAGATATCCCAACCACCCAAGTAAAGAACAGTTACAAATAACGAAGAAACTAATAGATTTAGATAGGAAGCAACATAAAATAAACCAAATTTGATACCCGAATACTCGGTTTGATAACCCGCTACTAATTCTTCTTCTGCTTCTGGTAAATCAAAAGGTAATCTCTCGCATTCTGCTAAGGAAGAAATTAGAAAAATAACAAACCCTATAGGTTGACGCCACAAATTCCACCCCCAAAAACCATATTTTGATTGAGCCTCAACTATATCAACTGTACTCGAACTGTTAGATAATCATAGTCGGTAATAACATCACTGTTCTCATCGCTATTACAGAACCGTACATGAGATTTTCACCTCATACGGCTCCTTGAGGGCCATAAATAAATCTAAGGAGCGTGTCGGGATTATTTATCTTGATATGTCTTTTTTGTAGAATAGTATAGGATAAAAATCTATCGTGTGTCCCCAAATTAACCCAATAGAATTCTGTCTGTTCTAATAATAAAGAAAAAGGGTACTTCTGAATTGATCTCATCCTTTAATAAAAAAAAATTTCTTTGTTGAGTAATAACTTAATTCTTCACTAAAATACTATTTATTATAAATATCAATAACCCATCGTTTTCAATTACGAAAAAAAAATTGGCTATTCCATTAGTTCATGAATTCGGACACGAATTCTATCTCTATGAATAGGGAGATAGGAAAGAAAGGAATAGAGGAATAGATGGAGATAAGAAACAATAAAAAAGATCTCTTTTTTTGTTGTAATTGGATGCTTTCCATTTTTTTTTTTTTCGTTCCTATTCTTCTTTCTGAGAAAAAGGGGACTTACTAAATAAGGAATTATTTCGTTTCCGATAGTCATTTATTTAATGGGTGGATAGGCGCATACTCTGGATCGGAATCGTGGGGAGTACTGCCTGATCATTTCTACAAACTTAAAGCCCCAATTCGTATTCTTTTTATATTATGCATTTTGCAAAAATGTCCTTCTCTCTTTTGGATAATTTTGAAAATCTCCATTACTAATCCTTTGTATATCTTGGTGTTTCTAACCATCCACTCATTTTTGCTCAATCGGCCGTGGTATGGTAATACATATATGGTAGTACATACAAATAATAGTGAAAACTCAATCCGGTTGATCTTTTGAGTCCGCTTCAAGACAGGATAACTAGTCAACCAATCTTGGGATAAAGGCTCTCTTGCGCCTATGTTTATTTCTGCTTAACTCTTATACATAGAAAATGAGACTCAATAGTTTTACTGCTAATTTTTATTTATATAAGCTGTTTTCTTTCACTCATATAACTATCTGATTTAGTTCATTAATCCGAATTATGAATATAAAAATGAAGATATCTATTCAATTCATTTTACCCCTTTTCTCGAAAAAAAAGTGGGAGAAGTTTATGTCTCAACGAATCACACGTAGAGATATTGATAATACACATAGAGTTAATGGTATTTCATAACTAATTGATTGAGCAGCAGCTCGTAGACCACCTAAAAAGGAATATTTATTATTGGATCCATATCCTGACATAAGAAGTCCGATGGGAGCAACACTTGAAATGGCAATCCATAAAAAAACACCGATATGGAGATCGGCTAAAACAAGGTGATAACCAAAAGGAATTACTGAATAGCTTAGTAAAATTGATATGACTGCTATGGATGGTCCGATACTGAATAAACGAGTATCACCTCTAGATGGAAGCAGATTTTCTTTAAAAAGTAGTTTTGTGCCATCTGCTAAAGCTTGAAGAACTCCCAAAGGACCAGCATATTCAGGTCCAATCCGTTGTTGTATCCCTGCGGATATTTCTCTTTCTAACCATACAATTACTAGTACGCCTATTGTGATTCCCAATACAGTAGTCAAAATAGGGACAAGCACCCATAGAATTCCATAGACTTCTTTTAAGAATTCCAATCTCGAAAAAGAATTGATATCTTGTACTTGTGATGTATCAATTATCATTTTAACGATCAACTTCTCCCATAATGATATCTATGCTACCTAGTATTGTCATAATATCAGCCAATTTCATTCTTTTAACTAACTGAGGAAGAATTTGCAAATTGATAAAACCGGGCGGGCGAATTTTCCATCTCCAAGGAAAACCACCCTGATCCCCTATCAAAAAAATGCCCAATTCCCCTTTTGGGGCTTCGACTCTCACATAAAGTTCTTGTTTCGCCAATTCAAAAGTTGGCGAAGGTTTTTTACTAATGAATCGATAGTCAAAGTCATTCCATTCCGGAGACCTTCCTCGATCAAAAGATCGTATTTCTAAATTTTCATAAGGCCCCCCTGGAATTCCTTCCAAAGCTTGTTGAATAATTTTTATGGATTCCGTCATCTCACCAAGTCTGACTAAATAACGAGCTAATGAATCTCCTTCTTTTTGCCACTGAACTTCCCAATCAAATTCGTCATAACACTCATAATGATCAACTTTACGAAGATCCCATGGTATTCCGGAAGCTCGCAGCATTGGTCCTGATAACCCCCAATTTATTACCTCTTCTCCACAAATAACGCCTACTCCCTCAACTCGTTCTAAAAAAATAGGATTTTGTGTAATAAGTTTTTGATATTCAGCAACCCCTGTCAAAAAATAATCGCAGAAATCCAAACATTTATCTATCCATCCATGAGGTAGATCAGCCGCGACTCCCCCGATACGAAAAAAATTATGCATCATTCTCATACCGGTGGCTGCTTCGAATAGATCATATACTAATTCTCTTTCTCTGAAAATATAGAAGAAGGGAGTCTGTGCGCCAATATCCGCCATAAAAGGGCCAAGCCATAACAGATGAGAAGCTATACGACTCAACTCCAACATAATTACTCTGATATAGCTGGCTCTTTTAGGTACTTGAATATTTCCCAACTGTTCTGGACCATTTACGGTTATTGCTTCTGTGAACATAGTAGCTAAATAATCCCAACGTGTTACATAAGGTAGATATTGTATAATTGTTCGGTTTTCTGCAATTTTTTCCATCCCTCTGTGTAAATAACCCAATATTGGTTCACAGTCAATAACATCTTCACCATCCAAAGTAAGGATGAGTCGAAGAACACCGTGCATTGATGGGTGGTGAGGTCCCATATTGACTACCATGAGGTCGTTTCTTGTAGCTGGTCCATTCATAAGTTTTTCCTCGATTTATCTTTCCATGAATTGCTGAAAATGAAAATAAGTTCATAAAAATTCAAGATCTAATAAATCAAATAATTCAAAATGACTTTTCAAATTACTGAGTTTTTGACTCCCGAATATCCAATTGATTAATTAATTCTTTATAACGCATTTTATTTTTCTTTGATAAATAAGAAAGTAATCGTTGGCGTTTTCCGAGAATTTTACGTAGACCTCTTTGAGATAAATAGTCTTTTTTGTGCAATTCCAAATGTGAAGTAAGTCTTCGTATCTTATTGGTGAAATTGACTACTTGAAATTCAACAGATCCTCCATTTTCTTTTTTTTCTTCTTGCGAAATAACTGAGCTGAATGAATTTTTTACCATAAAATGAAATCTCCTTCCCCTCCTTTTTTATTTTTTTATAAATTATTATTGATCAGTAATAATAATGTTACTCATTTAAATTTGATATACACAATAATCTTAATTTGATTAAGAATTTCTATTCTTTTTTTTTTTTAGCAATCCAATTTTCAAAATTGGATTCAGATAGGTATACAAAAGGCTGGTATATTTCTGCACGCACAAAAAATATTTAGACTTAAAACTGAAATTAAAATTTAAAATTAAATAAGAATATTTTATTGATTCATTTCGAAATCTAATAGATACGTCATTGAATTAAATTAATATCATCTATCAGAATGTAAGACAGTGCCATATGTGTATTTCTTTGTCTTCATATACCATATAAGGTACGGGCAATATAGGAAAAATGTAGCATTAACGAATTTTCAATTGTGGATACATATGGATCCTTAGCATACTAAAACGACTGCTATTATTGGTATCAAACCAATAACGATTCATACAAGCTAAATCCTCTAATCGATAATTGGGCCAAAGAAAGAACTTTAATTTATTTAGTTTATTTTTATATCTATCAAGATGTTTGCTTCTTTTATCTAAAACTTGATCATCCGTTTTCACCTTATTTGCATTGTAAAATGCTGTATTTCTATGGATATCATTTCGATTCCGAGAATTGAAACAAATTAGAATTCTGAACTCTCTACGACCTCTAGGGGATAAGATATTTTCCGGAACAAGCAAATCATAATGATTGCTGGTTCTATTTTCATTCGTTTTTTGATGTATTGCAATGGATTCAGCAAAACTCTTCTTATCAGGATAGCCTTTTTCTTGATATCTTTGATTAATTTGGTACTTATTCTTATGAACTAATGAAATACCTATGGTTTGAGACATAATAAATTGTCCATCATTTTTTACAGACAGACGAACCGGTTCGATAATCAATATTCCCCTTTTCATTAATTCTGTAAGAGTTAAATCCTTCTGAACTATCAGAATATCCAGACTCATTTCTCTCCTTTGAATAGAGGATATAGCAATTTCTCTGGGATTTATCAGTCTAAGCAGGAGACAATATACTTTGATATTATTGATCATTCTTTGATTTACGGAATCATCCCATCTCAATTGAAAACGAAAATATCTTTTTAGGAAGAAATCAAGCTCCGCTTCCGTGTTTTTCTTGTATTGCTTTTTATTTAGACGTTTTTTCACATCTGCTCCCGCGGAATCTTCTTGAACATATTTTTTGTGGTTTGAGAGAGCTGATTCAAGATCCTCTTCGGCCACAGATTCCTTTTCTCCTTTATTTCCATTTTCTAATTCAAGAGTTTTTTCCTTCGCTGATGTAAAAAGAGATCTTTTTTTCTTTCCAATTAGTTTTTTATTTTTACTAAAAATTTCATTTCCATTTAAATTTAAAAGAAGTGATTTGATTGGTATGATCCACGGATTAATCTTATATGCATTATAAAGTATCAAAAATTCTGGAAAGAACCAAAGTTCCAGATTCGATATGGAACGACTTAGTATTTCTTCATTCATTCTCATCCAATCAAAAAAGATTTTTTTTTTATTGTTGGATGGGTTGATTTCTTGATCTTGATTAATTGTGAGATAAAAAAAATCTTTCTTATCGATTTTTTCAATTAGTTGAAAATTATTAACCCCAGTTTTAGTATTTTTATTACTGTTCGTGTCAGCCTCCATATTGATCCAGGCTCCAATATCGGCCTTATTTTTAAGACAAAAATGCAGCATTCTCCAATCAAAATATTTTCTATCCGGATTTTTTTCGAGATCTATAATATCATCTTCTACTATATAATTATTGATAGGGATACCCGTCAGTATATCAAAAAATTTCCATTTATCCGTGTTGTACTTATAAGAACTTTCTTGATTATTTTTGACTTGTACTGGTAATTCATAAATATATGAATCTTTATTATCTTCATAATTAATAGATTTATATGAGAAAAGATCATATATATATTTTTTTTTAATATTATCTTTTTTGTTTGGTAATGAGTAGTGTGTTTCAAAAGAATTTTGTTTTTTGTAATCAATTAATCGGTTTTGTTCATATGAATAACATTGGTTAAAATCCTTATTTTTGGCCATACGATCTTGATTGACTCTATTTCGCCATTTTTGTGGTAGTAATTTTGCCCATCTAATCGGATATAAATCGTAGTGATAATGACCCCTTAACCAGTTTTTCCATTGATTCATTCCAGAATTTTGAAGATTCTTTTGTTTTAAGTCGGAATGTAATATTTCTTGTGCTCCAACAACTTCAACAAAATAATCCTGTATTTCATTCTTAAGAAAAAGAGATGTTCCGTGATATTTAAAGACAGGTCTTAACTTAGATAAGTTAATAATTTGTGTTTGTGATAATTTGTAAAATAAATATGCTTGCGACAAGTATGATAAGTCCCAAAAGATCTTTCCATTTTTATTACTAATATTGGAAAGTGACTTTTTTATAGTTGAAATAAAGTGAATTATACTTTGATTTGTTTTATCAATTCTTTCTTGATTTGCTTCATTATTGGAAATGGATTTAGTAAAATTTTTTTTTATTGAATCAATAAAAAGTTGCACATTAATCCTCGGGATATTAATCATACGTTGAAAGATATCTATGTATATGTTTTCAACGAAAAATTTTAGAAAATGATGTGATTTACGAATTAATCGTACATTTCTTTTTTTTAATATCTTTAAAATATTTTTCTGAGATTCTAATATTTTATCATCATAACTTATTTTGTTAGGACTAATATTGATTTCTGGATTTATAAACTCTTTTTTCGTGTCTTTTCTAATTTTTTCAATTTTTTTTAGTATGGTGTTTGTTCTATCAGTCAGATCTTTCATTTTTTTTTCTCTCAATGAAAAATTTGTCCAATCCATAGATCGAATTATACTGGACGAGCCTTGGATCATTCGATTACTTATTATCGAATTTTTTGCGTTTTTAGCTTCATTCAACTCGTATATTTCTTTCAATTCAAATAATCGAATTGGGTTTCTTTGTGAAAGTTCTTTTATTATTTGTTTTAGAAATAAAATGTTTTTGATGACCCATTTTTTTGTTTCTTTTGAGATATTTATAAACAAGTTTGTTCTTTCTTTTAAAACTCTTAGAATTAGAAAACGCTTCTTTTTCCATTTTTTAATTTTTTTTTCGAGTTCTTTTATTAAAATGGGTTCAAAAAAGGAAAGTTGTTTTCGGGGAGAACCAAACGGCAGTTCAGCTTCCATCCCCCAAACTGTTAAAAAACAAAAATCATTTTTTTGTCCTTTCTTTTTTATTGAATCTTTATTAGGGGATTGTAACCTAGATGTGTGCCACGGTTTCAGACGAAAAGGAAATAAGATCTTTATTTGAATACCGTCTGTTAACCAGTTTTTTGGAAATTCTTTTTCTGATAATTGAACACCATTATAGGTGCATTTTACATGCATTTCTTTATTCCAATTTTTAAAATCCTCGGACCATTCAGGAAATTGAAATAATAGCATACGGATAATATTTTTAGCTATTATCAATGAGGGTAAGACAATATATTTTCTAAGAATTGATTGAGTTACTAACAAAAAACCTCTTATTACTTGAGCAAATAGAATGCTATCCCAGGCTTCTGCTATTTCTATACGTGCTTTTTCCTCTCTTTTCTGCTTTTCTCTTATGTCCGCCTCTTTTTTCTGATTTTCGCTTGTCTGTTCCTGTGTATTATCCGAAATAGTCAATTCTGTGTTTTTCCATATCCAAGGTCTAAAAAGCGTTTTCATTAGTCCGGGAATATCAAAAGAAAAAAAAAAGGATTTGTCTAGTCTCTCAAAAAAAAGATAAGAATGTACATTTGCTTGAAACAGTTTCCAAGTAACTGTTTTACGTCTTTGAGCACGCATAGAGCCTTTGATTATGTCTCGACGAAAATCCGATTGTTGGGAATACCGTATCAAAGCAACTTCGT